CCGAGCCCCTTCTAATGGAAAAATAAGATTTCATGAGGATTTGGTTCATCCGACACGTACACGTCATGGGCATCCCGCTTTTCTATGTTCTATAGATTTGTATGTAACTATTGAGAGTGAAGATATTCTACATAATGTGAATATTCCCCCCAAAAGTTTTCTTTTAGTTCAAAACGATCAATATGTAGAATCCGAACAAGTGATTGCGGAGATTCGCGGAGGAACATCTACTTTGAATTTGAAAGAGAAGGTTCGCAAACATATTTATTCTGATTCAGATGGAGAAATGCACTGGAGTACTGATGTGTATCATGCACCTGAATTTACATATGGGAATGTTCATTTATTATCAAAAACAAGTCATTTATGGATATTATTAGGGGAGCCGTGCCGTTCCAGTCTAGTCTCCCTTTCGATCCACAGGGATCAGGATCAAAAGAGTGCGCATTCCCTTTCTGTCAAGCGAAGATCTATTTCCAACCTCTCAGAAACTAATGATCGGGCGATACAAAAAATCTTTAGTGCGCATTTTTCTGGTCAAAAAGAAGATAGGATTGCTGATTATTCAGACCTCAATCGAATCATATGTACTGATCATTCTAATCTCGTATATCCGGCTATTCTACCTATTCTAGCCGAGAATTCGGATTTTTTGTCAAATTTATTATCAAAGAGGCGAAGAAATCAATTCATCATTCCACTCCAATCGATTCAAGAACGCAAGAAGGAATTAATGCCCTGTTCAGGTATCTCGATGAAAATCCCCACAAATGGTATTTTCTGTGGAAATAGTATTATTGCTTATTTCGACGATCCTCGGTACAGAAGAATGAGTTCGGGCAGTACTAAATATGGGACTCTAGAAATGCATTCAATCGTGAAAAAAGAGGATTTGATTCAGTATCGAGGAGTGAGGGAATTTCGACCAAAACACCAAAAGAAAGTAGATCGATTTTTTTTCATTCCCGAAGAAGTGCATATCTTACCCGGATCTTCTTCCATTTCCATAATGGTACGGAACAATAGTATCATTGGGGTAGATACACAAATCACCTTAAATATAAGAAGCCGAGTAGGCGGGTTGGTCAGGGTGGAGAAAAAAAAAAAAAGAATTGAACTGAAAATCTTTTCTGGAGATATATATTTCCCTGGAAGAGCAGATAAGATATCCCGACATAGCGGCGTTTTGATACCACCAGGAACAAGAAAAACAAATGACAAGGAATCCAAAAAAGTGAAAAATTGGATCTATGTCCAACGGATTACGCCGAGCAAGAAAAAGTTTTTTGTCTTGGTTCGACCTGTCGTCACATATGAAATAATGGATGGTATAACTTTGGCCACACTTTTCCCCCCCGATCTATTGCAGGAAAGAGATAATGTGCAACTTCGAGTTGTCAATTATATCCTTTATGGAAATGGCAAACCAATTCGAGGAATTTCTGACACAAGTATTCAATTAGTTCGGACGTGTTTAGTTTTGAATTGGAACCAAGACAAAAAAAGTTCTTCTAGTGAAGCAGCCCGCGCTTCCGTTGTTGAACTAAGGACAAACGATTTGATTCGTCATTTCCTAAGAATCGACTTCGTAAAATCCCCCATTTCGTATATCGGAAAAAGGAATGATCCTTGGGGTTTAGGATTGCTCGCTGATAATGGATTAGATTGGACCAATATCAATCCCTATTCCAAGGCAAGAATTCAACAAACCCTTAACCAAAATCAAGGAACTATTCATACATTTTTGAATAGAAATAAGGGATGTCAGTCGTTGAGCATTTTGTCATCATCCAATTGTTCTCGAATGGACCCAGTCAACGGTGCAAAATATCACAACGTCATACAAGAATCAATTCAAGAGGATCCTCTAATTCCAATTAGGAATTCATTGGGTCCTTTAGGAACATCCCTTCCAATTGCGAATTTTTATTCATTTGATCGGTTACTAACTCATAATCAGATCTTAGTAACTAACTATTTGCAACTTGACAATTTAAAACAGCCCTTTCAAGTATTAAAATTGAAATATTATTTAATTGCGGAAAATGGGAAAATTTATAATCCAAATCCACGCAGTAAGATTCTTTTGAATCCATTGAATTTGAATTGGTATTTTCTCCACCACAATTATTGTGCAGAGACATCTAAAATAATGAGTCTTGGACAGTTTATTTGTGAAAATGTCTGTATAGCCAAAAAAAGACCCCCCCTCAAATCGGGTCAAGTTATCCTTGTTCAAGTTGATTCTGTAGTAATACGATCAGCTAAGCCTTATTTAGCCACCCCGGGAGCAACTGTTCGTGGCCTTTATGGAGAAATTTTTTGCGAAGGAGATACATTAGTTACATTTCACTATGAAAAATCGAGATCCGGTGATATAACACAAGGTCTTCCAAAAGTAGAACAGGTATTAGAAGTGCGTTCCGTTGATTCAATATCGATGAATCTAGAAAGGAGGGTTGAGGGTTGGAACAAATGTCTAACAAGAATTCTTGGAATT